CAAAAATATGTAATTGTCAACAAAGTTGTTTCTTTTTTTTCTTCAAATCCAAAAAACTCTTCTTACTTCTACATAGGTCGTCGATTCAGCATTGGATAAAAGGGGGAAATACCCATTTTTACAATAACAATAACGGTTCAAAACCATTTTATGATTTATGAATAGGAGTGTTCTCTATCCATAAAATATTCATTTTGAACCATCTCCATATTAACATAGAGGGTGAAAGAGTACCGCGCCGCGTCTAGACTTCAAACAGTTTGCTTTAACCATATTCATATTAATGGCCACACATTATTGGTTGATAGAGAATCAAAAAAAAATTACCAATGAATCACGAAATGCTATGGTTCTTATCCATAATCTCTTAATTTATTCCGAAGTCATTCGTGAGATCGTGCACCTTTCTAGTTATAACGAAAAAGGTACAGCTGGGTGGATCCAACATATTCTTGAAATAAACAACCCGCACACACTCCCTTTCCAAAAAAGATCAATACACCAAGCACTACACTTAGATTTATTAGATTTGTTGAAAAAATATCGGTATTAAACCCGAAACTCCCGGCAGATGGCCAATAGCCCAAAGAAACGAAAGAATCGGTTACATTTTTCATATGATCTCCTATAGATAGACTAAAAAATCGAATAGAGTTCTTTTTGTATCACTTCGCCCCTCTTTTTTATTTATTTCCTATTTAAAATTAAAAAAAGTATTTGATTTATGTGAACTATCCCCCTTGTGGCAATCCTTAGTTTCCCCTGGACTCCGAAGGGGAAGGATGAAAGGGAATGGGTATACTAATCTCTCATCCACAAATCAAACCTTCCCACAGGTTATTTTGTCAACGAATAAGTAAGTGTAGGAGTGAAATCTTAATAGAATTAGAAAAAGGAAATAATTAGTTCAAGGCAATAAAATAGGGATTTTTCATATTAAACAAAAGGATTCGCAAACAAAAGCGCTAATGCTACAACCAGTCCATAAATTGTTAAAGCTTCCATAAAAGCTAGACTAAGCAATAGAGTACCTCGTATTTTTCCCTCTGCCTCAGGCTGTCTCGCGATACCCTCTACAGCTTGACCCGCAGCAGTCCCTTGCCCAACTCCGGGCCCAATAGAAGCAAGCCCTACAGCCAACCCAGCAGCAATAACAGAAGCGGCAGAAATCAGTGGATTCATGATAAGTTCCCTCGTACCAAAAAAAGAAATGGTTAATGATACAATCAACCAACGAATTATGACTTAATAATTCCGTCGCTAGCATTTCGAAGTAACTAAGAACTTCGATGAAGTAATAGTATTAGTGCATAATTCAAGCTATTTTTTTTAGTTTCTGTTTCTATCCACAGAGTCTTTGTGAATCCAGACGACTTTCGATCTTCCATTTCTTGGTTCCGAACTCTTATTTTCGTCCACCCTTTTCTGAATTTCATCTATTTAGTTAGTCAATTCACAGTCACAAGGAGATGGAAAGGGAAGGGCTTCTATTGTTATTAGAATCCCTGCCAAAATTCATAGGAGGCGGGTGGCAAATAAAATATCTCTTTAGTTCATATAGAATCAGTCAATATCTAATATCACATATACGTGTCTTTCTTCCATAACGTAAACCAAGCATTCATCTTAGATTCAATCGGATTCGAGAATCAATTATCGAAATATCTACAAGAGTTGACTTATTTATAGTTTATAGCCATTCAATTACATATACCTACCCTCTCCAAACCAACCCATTTTTTATGAATTAGGTTTTTGTGTAAATTCTTTTTTTTTCTTTATCATTATTCCAATGTATCCAATCTAAATGGACAAATTGGTTAGTCCAAATCATTGCATAGAAATATTATTATTTGATTGATCTAAGTTCATACAATTTGTTATTTATTGTATTACTATTTTCGTTTGGTCAATCGTTGAATAAAACAACTGAAATGGGAATTCTTCGCCCTTTTTTTTATTTTATATTTAATTCTTTTATTTAATATTTAATCACACGTCCTAAATACAGGCATTCATATTGAATATTCTAATTCTTTTTTTATTTGAATATTGAACTTGAACTATTGAATAATGAGATAGAAATCGAATATTGGTTGAGGAGAGGTATGATATTAAGTGGACGAAAGAGAACTTTAGGAAAAAGATCTTTTCGATCTCTTTCCTTTTTTACACCTATCTAATATCGTAATTTTTTTGCTATTACTCTATATCGTATATGGCCTAGTTGTAGATTCCCTAAGTAAATTAAGTAAATTTTATTGAACCAAAGAAAAAGACCCGTTAGTTTGAAAAAACTATTTCAATGATGGCCCTCCATGGATTCACCGATATAAGCCGCGGCTAAAGTTGCAAAAATAAGAGCTTGAATACCACTTGTAAATAATCCAAGGAACATAACAGGTATAGGAACCACTGAAGGTACTAAAGAAACTAGAACAACAACGACTAATTCATCAGCTAAGATATTCCCGAAAAGTCGAAAACTTAGCGATAGGGG